TTTGAAATGCTTTTTCTATTTTTTTCTAGAATGTCTAATATCTTTTTTACATCTTCTACGTGAAAATGTTCAATTTTGATAAGGTCTTCTTGACTGTTATTCAAAAGGTCCAATAATGTATGTATATTGGACTTTTTGAGACAATTGTAGATTCTGGGAGGCAATTCTAATTGGTCAATAAAAATATATTGAAAGGCTAGTTCTTTTTTTTTTTTTCTTAGGTTAACTAATCTATTATGAAAAGGAAAAAAGGGTAAAGTAACTTGATGTTGATTGTTCTCTAAATAGAACGTTTCTTCTTCTACATGTAGAAAAGGAATAAATAAATTAATTAAATTCCGGGAGGCTTCATGAAGTGCTTCTTTAGGAGTTAAACTTCCATTTGTCCATATTTCTAGAAAAAGAATCTCTTGTTTTTCATTCCCATTCCCATAAGAATGAATACTATGATTCGCGTTTTGAACAGGCATGAATACAGCATCGATAGGATAACTTCTGTCTTCAAAGTTATTTGACATTTTTAGACTATATCCGCGATTCCTCTCGATTTTTAATTCAATACACAAATCTATTGGTTCCGTTAAGGTAGCTATATGCTGTGTATTATCAATGATTTCCACAGAGGGCGGTAAAATTATGTCTCGAGCAGTTATATATCCAGGACCTTGGACACAAATAAGCGCGTTGCGCGCTCCATATAGATTACTTCTTAATACGATCTCGTTCAAATTCATTAAAATTTCATGTACTGATTCTTGAATACCTACTATGTTAGAATAGTCATGTGGTATGTTCTCAGATTTTGCACGTGTAATAGATGTTCCTTCTATTTCGCCAAGTAAAGCTCTTCGCATCGCAATGCCTATTGTGTCGGCTTGACCTTTCATAAGTGGAGACAGAATAAAGCGTCCATAATAAAGACGCTTACTGTCTCTTCTTGATTCAACACACTTCCACTGTAGTGTCCGAGTAGACACTTTGACTTTCTCTCGAACCATAGTAATTTTATTTGATCAGATCATTGAATCGTTTATTTCTCTTGAAACCCTTTCAGCCTTTATTTAGTTCTATACACGTCTTTTTTTAGGGGGTCTACAACCATTATGTGGCATAGGGGTTACATCTCGTACGAAACTTAAAAGTATACCGCTTCTACGAATAGCTCGTAATGCTGCATCTCTTCCGAGTCCGGGGCCTTTTATCCTTACTTCAGCTCGTTGCATACCTTGATCCACTACTGCTCGAATAGCATTTCCTGCTGCGGTTTGGGCAGCAAAAGGTGTTCCTCTTCTTGTACCCCGGAATCCGCAAGTACCTGCGGAGGACCAAGAAATCACTCGACCTCGTACATCTGTAACAGTCACAATGGTATTGTTGAAACTTGCTTGAACATGAATAACTCCCTTTGGTATTCTACGTACATTTTTACGTGAACCACTACGTGTATTTTTACGTGAACCAATTCTTAATATAGGTTTTGCCATATTTTTTCATTTCACAAGAAATATATGGATATATCCATTTCATGTCAAAACAGACCTTTTTTTTTTTTTTTGCCAGCTCTTTGGAAGTGCCTTTTCCTTTACTTTAGTTCCTTTAGTAAGATTATCCTTGTCTTTGTTTATGCCTCGGGTTGGAACAAATTACTATAATTCGTCCCCTCCTGCGGATTAGTCGACACTTTTCACAAATTTTACGAACGGAAGCCCTTATTTTCATAGTTGTTATTCCTTAATTCTGTGAATATATTTATTGGTGGACGAAAAAAAGTTTCTTGATATTTTTGAATCTTGAATTGTATCTTCGTGAAAGGAATGGTTGAAATTGAAAAAAACCACTTACTCATTTGAATCCTTGTTATGGAGTCTAGAAAATGGCTGTTCCCTGATTAACTTATACCTAAGAACTTACTCAAAATTTTACTTTTTTCTCCTAGAGGTATACTTATACAAAAATATGTCGAATCCTTTCAGAAGCATGGCCTAAAATAAAAAAAATCTTTAGTATCTAAACAAAACCGAACCATGCCGTTCGGAAGTGATTCAGAAAGAAAACTTTCATTAATTCTTTAATTTCATTCGAAGTAAAACATCCGAAACTGTTTTGAACAGGGTTGGTATTACACAACCCCCTTTTTTTCACAAATCGTAAGTTCCAGATATCTAATTTTTATATTAGAAGGATTACCATATATAACACAAAATTTCTCCGCCGATTCTTTTTAGTCGAGCTTCTCGGTCTGTCATTATACCTTGAGAAGTCGAAAGGATTACAATTCCTATTCCGCCTAAAATTCGTGGAATTCGTTGAGAGTTAGAATAGATTCGTAGACCCGGTCGACTTATTCTCTTTAAATTTAAAATCGTTTTATAGGATTCTTTCTTATTTCGTCGGTGTCTTAGGGTTAAAATCAAAAAATATTGGTTGCTTTCGCGATGCTTCCTTACGTTTTCGATAAAACCCTCTCGTAAAAGGATTTTAACAATGCTTTCGGTGATGTTAGTCGATCCTATCCGAACCGTTCCTTTTCTATTCATGTCAGCATTTCGTATAGAGGTTATTATATCAGCAATAGTGTCTTTCCCCATGATAAGTTAAAATTCCTTATTGTTCTATAATTTTGATATAATCAACATGTTCTTTTTCTTTTATTTATATATAGATATAGACGAATTATATATTAATATATGAATTAAATTCTTAATATTTTCTTATTAAGGGTATATGCGTGATACACAATCTATTAATTAATTTTATTTCAATACCAGTTTTTTTTAATCCTATACTAACTATCGATATTTAGATCTTATAATACCTCAGGAGCTAATGAAACTATTTTAGTAAAGTTTAATTGTCTCAATTCCCGTGGGATCGCCCCAAAAACTCGAGTTCCTTTTGGATTTCCTTCTTGATCAATGACAACGGCGGCATTGTCATCATATCGTATTATCGTCCCATTGTTACGTTTGAGTTCTTTACAAGTACGTACAATTACAGCTCTAATCACTTCTGATCTTTCTAGAGGAGTATTTGGTATTGCTTCTTTGATTACAGCAACAATAACGTCACCAATATGAGCATATCGGCGATTACTAGCTCCTATTATTCGAATACACATCAATTCTCGAGCCCCGCTGTTGTCTGCTACATTCAAATAGGTTTGTGGTTGAATCATATCATTTTTTTGTATCTCTTCTTTTAATGCAAAGGACGAAGTAAAAAAATATTGTTTGTCAAAAAAAGAAAACTGATAATCTTTTTATTCTTAAATGTTATTTAGCTTTTTCATTCTATATTCCTATTCAGAAATAATGAATTGGGTTTTTATAGGCATTTTTGATGCCGCTATTGAAATAGCTTTTCTGGCTATATTTTCGGGTACACCACCCATTTCATAAAGGATTTTACCTGGTTTAACCACAGCTACCCAATACTCAGGGGATCCTTTCCCAGAACCCATACGCGTTTCCGCGGGTCTTACTGTAACTGGTTTGTCTGGAAATATACGTACCCAAATTTTTCCACCACGTCGTACATTTCGTGTCATTGCTCGTCGCCCTGCTTCTATTTGTCTAGATGTGATCCAAGCGGGTTCAAGTGTTTGAAGAGCATATCTGCCAAAACAAATACGATTCCCACGAGAAGATATTCCTTTTAGTCTTCCTCGATGTTGTTTACGAAATCTGGTTCTTTTTGGGTTATAGTTGATGGGTTTTTTCTAAATTAGAAATTCCATCTCTACTACAGAACTGAACGTGAGAGTTTCTTCTCATCCAGCTCCTCGCGAATAAAAGGACTAAAAAAGCTTGTATTAAGCTATAGATGTAGTTAATGATTAATTCTATTAATCATGGTATTAAATTTCATCTGATCTCTTCTAAATTTGTGATATGTCTTTTTCGAAATGAAATCCAAGATGAATTCTATTTATTAAAAAATAACGTAATATCATCATCTCTAATGTCGTTTTTGTTAGAGTTAGAATATTCTAACAAATCCTTATTTTCTTTTATCTTTTTCATTTTTTTTTGTCGTATTTTATTACTTTTATTAAAAAAAAAAATTTTTTTCGCCGGCGAATATTTACTCTTTCAATATCTATATTAAGTTTAATGTTTATCCCAGGAGGTCTCAGAATAAAAATCAAAATAGATAATAAAGTTTCTGGTTTATTCCGCCATCCTGTCCAATGAATTACTAAGATTTGTTTTTCAATAGAATCCTCTATATTCATGGGTTCCGTCGTTCCCATCGCTTCTTGATTAATCATTAGGCCCGAATTCTACAATGGAGCTCTTATATGAAATTTGGAATTTCATTTTTTAATTTGTTTTTGAGTCAATTTTCTCAGTTTTTATTGGCTCAAGGCTCTTAATTTTTTTTGTTTTCGGAACAGATTTATCTAATTATTATGAATGAATCTGTATTGATGCTTTATTACATTGCTTTTCTTACAGTGACCTCATAGACTTTCCAAATTGGAATCATATATCATTAATATTCAATTTTTTCTCTCTTTCTTTCATCCTTCCACTTATCCGCATACTTTTCGATTACCTTTCATAACTTAGAATCATATTTCTTTATTCTTTTTTTTGTAAAAAAAATTCAGTTGCTACAATGATATGATCAATCTATCATATCTTGACTGATTTTATTTATCCAGATAATCCGAAGCAATGAGTTGCTTAGGTTATTTATTAATGCTATAGTTATTAGTTGCTGTTATAGGTAAGTTCTTTTTTTATTTTTTGTTTATCTTAATCTAATCCTAAACCAACGAGTCACACACTAAGCATAGCAATTATATCAAAGGAGTTTTGATGGAAATTTTTATTTAACCTTATAGAATTGCTGATTTTATTCTTAAACATAAAAAAGAAGACTGCAATTTTTTATTACTGTATAGTGTTATACTACATAGTTTTCGTTTTTTATCGTTGGATAAAATGTAAAGATAAAGAAAGTTTTTTTATTCTTCGTCTACGAATATCCAAATT